CCAATATGTATGGTCTATGAATCATCTCATAAAAGGCAGTGTGATAAAGCATCAATACTGATATAAATAATAAAGAGCCCGGGGTTAATAGAAACTGAGGAGATTGATCCGCACGGGAACAAATTTTTTTGGGGGCTCCATTGCAGAATTCAGGCCTAACCATTAATGGCGAAGCTATGGGAACGACAGAACCCGTGATTGTATAGGATTCTATTGAAAACGAATCCTAATGATTCATTGGGTGGGATGGCGGAACGAACCAAGAACAAATTGATTTATTCTAAATGGCCGCGGTGGATTAACCCGACGAATAAATAAAGAAAGAGTCAATATTCGCCCGCGAACCTTTATTTATTGGTATATTGGTATTGGATTTAATTAATATATTAATTTTTAATTTAATATATTTTGGTGTGATTGATAGGAGTAAAAATAATAATTATCTATAAATATACATCAAAAAAAAAAAAGATATACGTTCGACTGTATATCTTGTATATACAGCTTACTATATAACAATAACAAATGAAATATTAAAAAATCCCATTACTAAGTGTATTATTTATTAGATACATGTGTATCTGGAATAGCATTGAATTATTTCATTCGCGAGGAGCTGGATGAGAAGAAACTCTCATGTCCGGTTCTGCAGTAGAGATGGAATTAAGAAACAACCATCAACTATAACCCCAAAAGAACCAGATTTCGTAAACAACATAGAGGAAGAATGAAGGGAGTATCTTGTCAAGGCAAACATATTTGCTTCGGCCGATATGCTCTTCAGGCACTTGAACCCGCTTGGATCACGGCTAGACAAATAGAAGCAGGACGGAGAGCAATGACACGATATGTGCGTCGTGGTGGAAAAATATGGGTACGCATATTTCCCGACAAACCTGTTACAGTCAGACCTACGGAAACACGTATGGGTTCGGGGAAGGGATCCCCTGAATATTGGGTATCTGTTGTTAAACCGGGTCGAATACTTTATGAAATGGGCGGAATCTCGGAAACCGTAGCCAGAGCAGCTATTGAAATAGCTGCGTGCAAGATGCCTATACGAACTCAATTCATTATTGCAGGATAGGGGTATAGAAATAGACAAAAAGGTATTGAGGATGAAAAACGCAAGTTTATTTATTTCTGGACAGATAATATTTCTTTTTTTTTTCCTTCATTCTTTGTTTTGTATGGAAATAACAGATTAAAATAAAAATGATATGATTCAACCTCAGACCCTTTTGAATGTAGCGGATAACAGCGGAGCTCGAAAATTGATGTGTATTCGAATCATAGGAGCTGGTAATCACCGATATGCTCATATTGGTAACGTTATTGTTGCTGTAATCAAAGAAGCAGTACCCAATATGCCTCTAGAAAGATCAGAAGTAATTAGGGCTGTAATTGTACGTACATGTAAAGAACTCAAACGTGACGACGGTATGATAATACGATATGATGACAATGCCGCAGTTGTTATTGATCAAAAAGGAAATCCAAAAGGAACTCGAGTTTTTGGTGCGATCGCTCAGGAATTGAGACAATTTAATTTTATTAAAATAGTTTCATTAGCTCCCGAGGTATTATAAATACTAGTGGATTAGACTAGGATCTAGTAGGGTATCTGAAATAGATCAATTAGTAGATTGTGTCTCACGCATATACTTTATAAAAATGTGAATAATATATAAATGAAAATAAAAGAAAGAAAAAACATGTTGATTATATCAAAATTAGGAGGTAACAATAATTATAGTTCTTCATGGGTAAGGATACTATTGCCAATATAATAACTTCGATAAGAAATGCTGACATGGATAAAAAAGGAACGGTTCGAATAGCATCTACTAATATTGCCGAAAACATTGTGAAAATACTTCTACAAGAGGGTTTTATTGAAAACGTTCGGAAACATCAAGAAGGTCACAAATATTTCTTGGTTTCAACCCTGCGACATAGAAGGACTAGAAAAGGGACATATAGAACTATTTTCAAGCGTATCAGCCGACCCGGTCTACGAATCTATTCCAACTATCAACGAATTCCTAAGATTTTAGGCGGAATGGGGATTGTAATTCTTTCTACTTCTCGGGGTATAATGACAGATCGAGAAGCTCGACTAGAAAGAATTGGGGGAGAACTTTTGTGTTATATATGTTGATCCTCCCCCTCGGGTATCCTAATTTTATCTCTAACTTCCTTTCCATTTATTTGTGAAATAGAGAGGAAAAGTTAGTTATATAACCCTTCCTCTATTAGTTTATTAGTTGATACTTCAGGGGGGTTACCTGGAATGAAAGAACAAAAATTGATTCATGAAGGTTTAATTACTGAATCAACCCCAAACGGCATGTTCCAAGTCTGTTTAGATAATGAAGATCCAATTCTGGAGTATGTTTCAGGGAAGATCCGGCGACGGATACTACCAGGAGATAGAGTGAAAATCGAAGTAAGTCCTTATGATTCAACCAGAGGACGTATATATAATTTATAGACTTCGCAAGAAAGATTTGAACGATTAGGTGATGCTTTAAATATTCCTTTCGTGGGGATACAATTCAACGTTACAAAACCAAGAAACTTATTATTATTATTATTATTATTATTATTTTTTTTTTTCAAGGAGTAGATTCAGAATTAAGGTAAGGAATTCTAAATATGAAAATAAGGGCTTCTGTTCGTAAAATTTGTGAAAAATGTAGACTGATCCGCAGGCGTGGACGGATTATAGTTATTTGTTCCAATCCGAGACATAAACAAAGACAAGGGTAATCTTTCTAAAAAAGAACTTTATAAACTAAAGGAAGGATTAAAAAAAAAAAAGGAAAGGATCCGTTTTAGCATGAGATAGATATCTCCGTATCTTTATGTATATTTCTGACTCATATTTATGAGATAATAAAATATGACAAAACCCATACCAAGAATTGGTTCACGTAAAAATGGACGTAGAATATCAAAAGGAGTTATTCATGTTCAAGCGAGTTTCAACAATACCATTGTAACTGTTACAGATGTACGAGGTCGGGTGGTTTCTTGGGCCTCCGCGGGTTCTTGTCCTTCTAAATTAAAAGGCCCAAGAAAAGGAACACCTTATGCTGCTCAAGAAGCGGCTTATATGGCTATTCGTACCGTAGTTGCTCGGGGTATGCAACGAGCAGAAGTTATGGTAAAAGGCCCCGGTCTCGGAAGAGATGGAGCATTACGAGCCATTCGTAGAAGTGGTATACTATTAAGTTTCGTACGTGATGTAACACCTATGCCACATAATGGATGTCGACCTCCTAAAAAAAGACGTGTGTAGAAATAAGACTTAAACAGATTTCAAGAGAAAAAAATGATTTAATGATCTGATTAAATAATAATATTAGTATGGTTCTAGAGGAAGTAGTGGGATCCACTCGAACACTACAGTGGAAGTGTGTTGAATCAAGAGTAGACAGTAAGTGTCTTTATTATGGTCGTTTCATTATGTCCCCGCTTATGAAAGGTCAAGCCGATACCATAGGTATTGCCATGCGAAGGGCTTTACTAGGAGAAATAGAAGGAACATGTATCACACGCGCAAAATCTGAGAAGGTACCACATGAATATTCTACGATAGCTGGTATTGAAGAATCAGTACATGAAATTTTAATAAATTTGAAAGAAATTGTATTAAGAAGTAATCTCTATGGAGTTAGAGATGCATCCATTTGTGTCAGGGGTCCTAGATGCGTAACCGCTCAGGATATCGTCACGCCGCCTTCTGTGGAAATAGTTGACACAACACAGCATATAGCTAAATTGACGGAACCCATTGATTTGTGTATTGGATTACAAATCAAGAGAGATCGCGGATATTGTATGAAACCCACAAATAACTCTCAAGATGGAAGTTATCCTATAGATGCTGTATCCATGCCTGTTCGAAATGCAAATTATAGTATTCATTCTTATAGGAATGGGGATAAAAAACAAGAGATACTTTTTCTAGAAATATGGACGAATGGAAGTTTAACTCCTAAGGAAGCACTTTATGAAGCTTCTCGTAATTTGATTGATTTATTTATTCCTTTTCTACAGGCGGAGGAGGAGTACATTCACTTAAAGGAAAATAAAAACAGGTTTACTCTACCCTCTTTTACCTTTCAAGATAGATTAACTAATCTAAAGAAAAACAATCAAAAAGCAATTCCATTGCAATGTATTTTTATTGACCAATTAGAATTGCCTTCCAGGACCTATAATTGTCTCAAAAGGTCCAATATACATACATTATTGGACCTTTTGAGCAACAGTCAAGAGGACCTTATGAGAATTGAATATTTTCGCATAGAAGATGTAAAACAGATATTGGACACCCTAAAGAAGTATTTCGCAATTGATTTACCTTAAAATCAGTTTTTATTTTAAATCCATTGTAATGTTATCTTTCTTTTTTATCTTTTTTAGATAAGAAAATTCGTTTTTAATCTTGAGCACGATCCGCACTCGGAATGGAGTATAATAAAATTAATGTATCTAGGGAAGATTCACTTTGAAGTGACTATTCCCTAGATACTTATGTTGTGATATTTCACGGCGGAATCAATTTAAAAAAGACCTAAAGTTAGGGATTTATCAATAGGTAATGTTGCTCCAATACCTAACCAAAGAGCTACTGCGGTACCGATCAAAAAGACTGTTGTAGCTACTGGACGACGAAATGGATTTTGGAATTTATTGACATTCTCCAAAAAGGGTACTGTCAATAATCCAATTGGTACTGAAACCATTAAAAGAACACCCAATAACTTATTGGGTACTGTGCGAAGTATTTGAAATACGGGAAAGAAGTACCATTCAGGTAATATTTCCAAAGGCGTTGCAAATGGATCCGCCGGTTCACCAATCATTGAAGGTTCTAGAACCGCTAAACCTACGTTACATGCAATAGTACCTAGAATAACTACTGGAAAAATATATAAAAGATCATTTGGCCATGCGGGTTCTCCATAATAATTATGCCCCATGCCTTTAGCCAATTTAGCTCTTAATACAGGATCATTCAAGTCAGGTTTCTTTGTTATTGGGATAGGTGAATTCTTAGTTCTTATGGATCCATCCCCCGAAGGAATCGGACATGATAATTTTTCATCATCCGGCTCGAGCAAGAATTAAAGGAATGAAAGAAATAGATCATAGAAAATCTATACTATATTTCATACATATACATATATAATGTATAATGAATCTATGTAAGAAAAGATTTCTCAGATTCAATTTTCCGAAGTTACAACTATTCATTGCAAAAAATTCCGTTCTTACAGGTAAATGCTCAATATCCAAGTAGGCTTACAAATTTGATCATGAGCAAGTGCTTTTTGGATTGTCTCGTGTCTTTTGATTGGTGTTTATCCCCGTAACATTTTTATTTTCTTACATACAAACAAAGTATTTACTTGTTACTAATAAAGTCTAGCCCCTTTTTTCCTTAGATCCCCTATTTCACTCCGATAGTCTCATAGATCTGGATCGATGCAGAGGAAATGAATGCATTTCCATACTATAAAATAAAAGAAATAAGTTAAGTGGAATAGATAGAACATTGGATCACGCCGCATCGCTTATTCGATATTCTGCGGGATCTTACGGAGCCTATTCATGCATGATATGATTTGGGTATGATCATAGAAAAATTATCCTCAAGCGAACCGGCCTATCCCTGCTATGTATGGGGACTTACGTGGTGGTTGGATGCGGAAACACGTTTGATTGCGAATTCCAACGTGGCGGATCATATATCTGCATGGCCCAATCAATAGTTCAAGTCGCACACTCCCATAATCCATCGTCTCTTCGGAGAATCCACTTCAACTATTCGTATCAAGTAAGTATACAATACTTCAGAGTTGAAGAGAAGTATCCAAATAACATGTCTTATTTTTTCAATAATCCATATTTTTAGCAATAAAATACAAGAGTATTGTTCCTCACCGAAATTATATATGATCAATTACAAATATCTATGATCTGTCTTCTCTATAAAGGACCTGAAATACCTTGCTTACGTATCATTGGGAAATGCATTAACATAAATACGGAAGTAAGAAGAGGCAATACAAAAGTGTGTAAACTATAAAAACGGGTCAGAGTGGATTGGCCAACACTAGTACTTCCGCGTAATAACTCTACCAAAGGCGATCCTATTACAGGAATTGCTTCAGGTACTCCTGTCACGATTTTTACTGCCCAATAACCAATTTGGTCCCAAGGTAAGGAATACCCAGTTACACCAAAAGATGCAGTCAATACGCCCAGAATCACACCTGTAACCCAAGTTAATTCGCGGGGTTTTTTAAATCCACCTGTGAGATACACACGAAATACGTGCAGGATCATCATTAGAACCATCATACTTGCTGACCATCGATGAACTGATCGGATTAACCAACCAAAGTTGGCTTCGGTCATTATGTATTGAACAGAGGAAAAAGCCTCTGTAACGGTCGGACGATAGTAAAAAGTCATAGCAAAACCTGTAGCTACTTGTACTAAAAAACAAGTAAGTGTGATACCCCCGAGACAATAAAATATGTTGACATGAGGAGGAACATATTTACTAGTTATATCATCTGCAATCGCCTGAATCTCGAGACGTTCCTCGAACCAATCATATACTTTATTGAGATAGGTAACCCAAGGAAAGAGACTCCCCCTCTGAGAACCGTATATGAGAATTTCATCTCGTACGGCTCAAGCGGAAACACACAAATACGGGTTTTAACGGATATGTAATAGATAGAAAGTTCAAAACTTCTTAGCTACTTAATTCGATATTCGGATTTGCTCCGAAGATACGAAATAACAAAAATCCGGAATCTATTCTTTGTGATGATAATGCCAAAAATATCAAGTTGGCTCCTCTGTCCTTCTTTTCTTTATGTTAATTGTTACAGGCCTCTTGAATCTTCTATTCCCTATTTCTTTTTTATTTCTTATTTGTTTTTTTTGTGCGTAATGTGGGTTGACTCTTGTTTTACTATTGTTTGATAGGAATTCTCTTGTTAAGACCCTATGAATCAATTGAAACCTCAGATTCATACTAGAACCACGGTGATTTAATAAAGCCCAAGCTAACGCAAAGGTTCTCTGAGTCAGAACCCTTTGATCATCACTTATTCAATAAATGGATGTAATGACTCAATAAAATCTAGAGAAATAGTTGTCCTTCGATCAAAATCAGTCTGAAGGAATAAAAATCGTTTGATTTAGAAAATACCTATTTGACAAAGTTTTTTTGAGTCCGGTCGCGAGGTCTGACTGAATAGTAGGTATGAATCATAGTTCAAATATTTCTTTTCTTGATCTATTCCATATATTTATATTCTGTGCTCCAGATACTAGAATAAATATCCGACGAGGTAGAATCATCTTGATAGAGATGACAGACCATTCTCTGTATTATCAATAGGATCAATTATAACAAGTCACACACTCATATTCCGGAAATACCGAAACAAAAAATTTCCACGATCGAACTACCAGAATGGGCTAGAAACCCGAGTCTTAAGTAATTTTTTGTTTGATTGAAAAACTAGAACTTTCTAGTTCCTATGAAGCTAACTCATTAAAATTCCATCCAGTAAAACGGAAGAATTATAAATTTCTAAAATAATAGATAGGAATATCGCAAATAGAGCCATTGCGACCCCCATAAGTGGGGTAGTTCCCCAGCCCGGAGCTACTTTACCATATTCCGAATTCAATGGTTTCAATAAACCCCCTACATTAGTAGATCTTGGACGAGATCTAGAACTACCCTCAACAGTTTGTGTAGCCATACCAAAAATCCTATTTAATCATTGCTTAAGATCTGTTGACTTTGTATACCATTTCGTTGTAGTTGTAAATAAATAAATAAACGATCTTATCGTAGATCCATTGTGATCTTGAAGTTATCTAGAAATGGAAACCGCAACCCTAGTCGCCATCTTCATATCTGGTTTACTTGTAAGCTTTACTGGGTACGCTTTATATACCGCTTTTGGGCAACCCTCTCAACAATTAAGAGATCCATTCGAAGAACACGGGGACTAGTTGAAGTAATGAGCCTCCCATACCCATATTGGGAGGCTCATTACTTCAATTGATATAATGAAAAATCATTTCATTTTTTTAGTCGGAACTTTAGGCGGTTCTCGAAAAAAGATAGCGAAAAAAATGATTCCTAAAGTCGAGACTAAGAGGAATGTATAAACCAATGCTTCCATAGATTCGATCGCGGTTTACAATTATAGCTTCCACACCTATTTATTTGGGATCATTAGAAAGAAAAAAAATCAAAGAAAAGATGGTGATTCAAGTCAAGATTTCTCTGATATCTATGTCAAATTAAAAAAAGAAAATAGAGACGAAAGATACCAGAGTAGTATTGTATCAGACTACTTGTCTTCTTGTAGTTGGATCTCCCAGTTTTTGGAATGCTCCGAATTCCACTTGAGCATCCAAATCTGGATCAATACCAGCAAAAACATCTCTGAACAAGGTTCTAGCGCCATGCCAAATGTGTCCGAAAAAGAAGAGTAAAGCAAACGTAGCATGCCCAAAAGTGAACCAACCCCTCGGACTACTACGAAAAACACCATCAGATTTCAAAGTAGCCCGGTCTAATTCAAAAATTTCACCTAATTGGGCACGTCTAGCATATTTTTTCACAGTAGCGGGATCACTATAACTGACTCCATTGAGTTCCCCACCATAGAACTCCACAGTTACACCTACTTGTTCGACACTATACTTCGATTCTGCCCTTCTAAAAGGAACATCGGCTCTCACAATCCCGTCTCCATCTACCAAAACTACCGGGAATGTTTCAAAAAAAGTAGGCATACGACGTACAAAAAGCTCGCGACCTTCTTTATCTCTAAAGATGGGATGTCCTAACCACCCAACAGCTATGCCATCCCCGCTGTCCATTGAGCCTGCTCTGAATAATCCCCCTTTTGCTGGATTATTACCAATGTAATCATAAAAAGCTAATTTTTCGGGAATTTTAGACCAAGCTTCTGATAAACTCAGATTCTCGGATAGTCCGGCGCCAACTCTTCGATATATTTCTTGCTGGAAGTATCCCTGATCCCACTGATAACGAGTGGGACCAAATAATTCGATTGGGGTAGTTGCTGAACCATACCACATAGTTCCAGCAACTACGAAAGCTGCAAAAAAAACAGCAGCGATACTACTGGAAAGTACAGTTTCAATATTGCCCATACGTAATCCTTTGTATAGCCGTTGAGGCGGACGGACACTAAGATGGAATAGGCCCGCTAATATGCCCAATGTACCCGCTGCAATATGATGAGAGGCTATTCCTCCCGGAACAAAAGGATCAAAACCTTCCGCACCCCACGCTGGATTTACAGATTGCACTTTTCCAGTTAGCCCATAAGGATCGGACACCCATATTCCAGGACCATACAAGCCTGTTACATGAAATGCGCCAAAGCCAAAGCAAGCCAACCCTGAGAGAAATAAATGAATTCCAAAGATCTTGGGCAAATCTAAAGAAGGTTTTCCCGTACGTTCATCAGAGAATATTGCTAGGTCCCAATAGACCCAATGCCAGATAGCTGCCAAGAAGCACAATCCGGAAAAGAAAATATGTGCCCCCGCCACACCTTCATAACTCCAAATACCCGGATTCGTTATAGTTCCTCCTGAAATACTCCAACCGCCCCATGAATTGGTTATTCCTAAGCGAGTCATGAAAGGTATAACGAACATACCTTGTCTCCACATTGGATCAAGAACGGGGTCAGAGGGATCAAAAACCGCTAATTCGTATAGAGCCATCGAACCGGCCCAACCAGAAACTAGAGCTGTATGCATTATATGGACAGAAATCAATCGACCGGGATCATTCAATACGACAGTATGAACACGATACCAAGGCAGACCCATAGAAATACCCCTTTTTCAAAAAAAAAATAGAAACTATGTAACTTTATCGCATTGGAAAAGACTATACTCTGTACCTAATCTTTTCAGTAGATTCTGTATGAGAAAGGGTTAATATTTATTCTGTTCCTATTGAAAATAAGGGAACATTTATGTTCGTAAGAACAAAGAGAAGCAGATTTATTCTATACCGGATAAGTACCAATACGCAATGGGGATTGAGCCCTTTTTGGGGAACGAATGTATAGATACTTGTTTATCATTCACACGATCGCCCCATTCGTTAAAATGGGTTCTTTATTCATTCTATCTTCTTCTATGAGCCTTACAATCTATGTCTAATATGTATAAAATACAATAAAAAGAAAAAAAAAAATTATGAAGACAACAAACCCATTGTTACGTTTCCATATTAAAGTGAAATATAGTACCTCATTTTTTTTTGCATTCATTTAATGCCCATTGGTGTTCCAAAAGTACCTTTTCGGGGTCCCGGAGAGGAAAATGCAGTTTGGGTTGACTTATAGTGCGACTTGTCAGACATATTGGGTCATATGGGATTTACCCGTTCTCTTTCCCGATCGAGATATCCTCTCTTTTGCCTAAGAAATATTGATTGAACCATCAATCATTCGGAGCGCGAAGTGCAATTAGATCAATTTATATTTGGGATCCATATTATCAATTAGAAGAATTTATGGTTGACTTGGACCGATAAAATAAAGTATCCAGGCTCCGTTCAGAAAATACCAAATTGGTAATATATGTACGATTACTACTTATATCATAAACATTCTTATGTTTACTATAAGGAATGATCTAAAACTGCCAATCAATGAAATAATGGTATGATGAATACATTGAATAGCTGAGGGAAAGCATGAAACGAATAAAAAAAAAGAAGTGGTACTGAGATCATTTGCCCTATATGTGCAAATAGAATTCCGACAGATCTTTACCCGGAGTAGAACATGAACCTAAAAGAATTGAAAGGGCCCATTCAGAAACAAGAAAATGACATCGTGATTTGAATTTCGATGAAACAATACATCAATGTAGGTTAGTTCACTAAGTTCAGTCATTTTTTTTTTTTTAAGGGAGGCCCCATGTTTTTTGAAAAATGGAAAAAGCCCTTCATTAGAAAAACAAAAATCTGTTACAAAAAAAGAAATAAGACTTGAATCGACACATTGATTCTTTTTGTTTTCACAATTTTTTTTGAACCGTATGCATCCAAAGGTGCACGTACGATTCCTAAGGGATAGAATTTTGTCCTAATCAACCGACTTCATCAAGAAAGATTGCTTTTTTTAGGCCAAGACGTTGAGATCGAGATATCGAATCAAATTGTTGGTCTCATAGTATATCTCAGTCTAGAAGATAATACTAGGGATCTTTATTTGTTTATAAACTCTGCTGGTGGATTGATAATACCCGGAATAGCCATTTATGATACTATGCAATTTGTGCCAACCCATGTACATACAATATGCATGGGATTAGCTGCTTCAATGGCATCTTTTATTCTGGTTGGGGGAGAAATTACCAAACGTCTAGCATTCCCTCACGCTTGGCGCCAATGCTTTTTATTTGAAAAAAAAAAAGACTATGCCTTCGCCATATCGAATATGAATAATAAGTAATAATAGCATGGCACTTTGAGTTCGATATGAACAAACCATTATTGTTTTTTCAGAACATGAGATTTTGTATCGAGATAGTAGTATGAAACAAAGGTTATTTCCGATTTGATCTTATGTGTCGGGAGTACATTTCAGCGTCACAAACCATTTTTATTCCACACTGGAAGCCTTTTTTCTTATATTTATGAAAGAAAGAGTACGAAAATGAAAAAAAAAAAGTATTTCCTTATTTAATCGTATCAGAAAGACACTTTGGGATTGCTAAATCACCGACGAAATAAATATATAGAAAGCAACAGAACCATCATAGTATTTTTTTACTCTTACGAAAAGAAGGACGGTAAATGGATTATTCCACGATCTAAATTGTATGTATTCCATTTCTTTCTTCGATGGAAGGGGGAGGGGATAGATAGGAGGAGTAAATTCCATTGCAGAGCCGTATGCAATGAACAAAAGATGCCCGTACGGTTGTTCCATTTTTTTCTTGTTATTTTTTTATCCCTTTAGCCCGCCCAATCTTGCGAGATATAAGAACCATTAATGATGTTATATCAATTCATCAGGGTTATGATTCACCAACCTGTTAGTTCTTTTTATAAGTCACAAACAGGGGAATTTATCGTGGAAGTGGAAGAACTAATGATACTTCGCGAAACCCTCACAAAGGTTTATGTAGAAAGAACGGGCAACCCTTTGTGGATTATATCCGAAGACATGGAAAGGGATGTTTTTATGTCAGCAACAGAAGCCCAAGATCATGGAATTGTTGATCTTGTAGCGGTTTAAAATGAAAATACTGGGGATTTACATTAAATCCCTAATGGCATTTCAAAACATCATTTTTATTTTCCGCGATTTGATATTGAGTCGAAATAATTCATAATCATCAATCATAAATCAGGTTAAAATCGATCTAAACCAACCCATTCT